ACTCGGTTTTTTTGAATAACCAATATTTCTTTGATTTTCTTCATCTTTTGCATGGGAAGACTAGACAAAAATTTGATATGATTCAACCACAGACCCGTTTAAATGTCGCAGATAACAGCGGGGCTCGAGAATTGATGTGTATTCGAATCATAGGGGCTAACAATCGTCGATATGCTCATATTGGTGACATAATTGTTGCTGTGATCAAAGAAGCAGTACCTAATATGCCCCTAGAAAAATCTGAAATAGTCAGAGCCGTAGTTGTCCGGACCTGTAAAGAACTTCAACGTGATAATGGTATGCTAATAAGATATGATGACAATGCTGCCGTTGTGATTGATCACGAAGGAAATCCAAAGGGAACGCGAATCTTTGGTGCACTCCCCCGCGAATTGAGACAATTCAATTTTACTAAAATAGTTTCATTGGCGCCCGAGATATTATAAAAGCAAAAAGGAGATTGTGATTTTTTTGGGGTTGGGGTATTTGAAAAAAAAAAAAAAGATTAACAACTAGATTAATTTGTAGATTCTATGTTAAGCATATACCTTAATGAAAAATAACTATCTATTAAGAAACCAATACCAAGAAAAACAAGCAAAACATGTTTATTATATCCAATTTTGAGTAACCCAGAATTTTAGTCTATCATGAGTAGAGACACTATTTCCGAGATAATAACCTCTATACGAAATGCTGATATGGATAAAAAAAGAGTTCTTCGTATAGGCTCTACTAATATTGCCCAAAATATTGTTCAAATACTTTTCCGAGAAGGTTTTATCGAAAACGTCAGAAAACATCACGAAAAAGACAAATCGTTTTTTGTTTTAACCCTGCATCATAGAAGGAATAGGAAAAGACCTTATCGAAATTTGTTAAATTTAAAACGGATCAGTCGTCCCGGCCTACGAATCTACTCGAACTCTCAACGAATTCCTAGAATTTTGGGTGGGATGGGTATTGTAATTCTTTCTACTGCTCAAGGTATAATGACAGACCGGGAGGCTCGACTAGAAGGACTTGGGGGAGAAATTTTGTGTTATATATGGTAACCCTTTTTTTATATACAAAAGGCATCCGAAAGATCTTCCTAAAAGAAATATCATATCGTTTCTTCTCCATTAGTTGATACCTCAAGGAGGCTTTACCTGAAATGAAAGAACAAAAGTGGATTCATGAAGGTTTAATTACTGAATCGCTTCCAAATGGCATGTTCCGAGTTCGTTTAGATAATGAAAATTTGATTTTAGGTTATGTTTCAGGAAAGATTCGACGTAGTTTTATACGGATACTACCGGGGGATAAAGTCAAAATTGAAGTAAGTCGTTATGATTCGACCCGAGGGCGAATAATTTATCGACTCAGAAACAAGGATTCGAAAGATTAGGTGATTTTGATTCAATATGATTCGAGATGAAAAAGATCAAGAAACTTACTTTCGTTTCTACCAAAAAATAGATGCAGTAGATGCAAAGGAATGAGAAATATGAAAATAAGAGCGTCCATTCGTAAAATTTGTGACAAATGTCGACTAATACGTAGGCGAGGTCGCATTATAGTAATTTGTTCCAACTCGAGACATAAACAAAGACAAGGATAATAAAACTCGCTAAAGAGCTCAATGTACAAAAAAATCGGTTTGCACATGAAATGGATATATCCATAGATTTATGACTCCTATTTATGAGATGATCAAATATGGCAAAAGCTATACCAAGAACGGGTTCGCGTAGGAATGTACGTTTACGTAAAAATGCAGGTAGAATATCAAAAGGGATTATTCATGTTCAAGCAAGTTTCAATAATACCATTGTTGCGGTTACCGATGTACGAGGTCGGGTGATTTCCTGGTCCTCGGCCGGTACTTGTGGATTCACAGGTACGCGAAGAGGGACACCCTTTGCCGCCCAAACTGCCGCAGCAAATGCTATTCGGACAGTACTTGGTCAAGGTATGCAACGAGCCGAAGTAATGATAAAAGGTCCCGGTCTGGGGAGAGACGCAGCATTACGAGCTATTCGTCGAAGTGGTATACTCTTAACTTTTGTACGAGATGTAACCCCTATTCCACATAATGGCTGTAGACCTCCGAAAAAAAGACGTGTGTAGAAACGAATATTGAAGAAATTTAACGATAAACAAGAGAAATAAATAATTCAATCAAATAAACTAAAAATATTATTATGGTTCGAGCGAAAGTCACAGTATCTACTCGGACACTAGAGTGGAAGTGTCTTGAATCAAGACCAGACAGTAAACGTCTTTATTATGGACGCTTTATTCTGTCTCCACTTAGGAAAGGCCAAGCCGAGACAATAGGTATTGCGATACGAAAAGCTTTGCTTGGAGAAATAGAAGGAACATGTATCACACGTGTAAAATCTGAGAACGTCCCCCACGAGTATTCTACTAGAACGGGTATTCAAGAATCTGTACATGAAATTTTAATGAATTTGAAAGACATTGTATTGAGAAGTAAACTATATGGAACTTGCGA